TATCAATATCTATTCGGTAGATCCTTTTTTTTTGTGCCAGGAACCAGATTTGAACTGGTGACACGAGGATTTTCAGTCCTCTGCTCTACCAACTGAGCTATCCTGACCCTTTTTTTGTGCATCATCCTAGTAGAGTATTTGCATCTATGTCAATTAAAGGGAGTAAAAAAAAATAAAGTATTCCAAATTTGGAAATGAGGGGTAGTCCTATGCATTATGGATGGCTTACTTAATAATACTTAAAAATCTAATTAATAATCGAGATTCCTTGCCGATACTCTAATAAAAAAGAAATCCATTTAATGAATAGCATAAGATCCATTGAGTTCTCTTCGGACTCCTTTATGAAAGAGTAGAATGAGAAAGCTAATGAATCTTAAACCCATTGCATTCATAAAAAAAAAAGAGGATAAATACTATGGTTAGGGAATAAAAGAGGGTTTGGGGATAGAGGGACTTGAACCCTCACGACTTATAAAGTCGACGGATTTTCCTTTTACTAGAAATTTCATTGTTGTCAGTATTGACATGTAGAATGGGACTCTCTCTTTATCCTCGTCCGATTAATCCACTTTTTAAAAGATCTCGAAAACAATGAATTGAAGGATTTGATTACTCAATATTTGATTGGAATGGATTCACAATAATTCAAAAATTCTGAATTTTTTATTTCATAATCATTCCTAATTTCATTCTAAAAAAAAAAAGAACCTATATTATGATATGGGTTTTGTGATTAATCGTTTGCTATGTCAGTATCTATACGTGTGTATTAGATGTATAAAGCCCTTCTTTTTCTTTCTCTAATTTAGAGAGAGTTCCACTACCAACACAACGTAATTACCTCGATTCGTTAGAACAGCTTCCATTGAGTCTCTGCACCTATCCTTTTCCTTTGGGTTCTAGTTTGAGAACCACGTGTTTTTTCAAAAAATAGATTTGGCTCAGGATTGCCCATTTTTAATTCCAGGGTTTCTCTGAATTTGGAAGTTACCACTTAGCAGGTTTCCATACCAAGGCTCAATACAATCAAGTCCGTAGCGTCTACCGATTTCGCCATATCCCCATTTTCCTTTTCTTTGAAACCTGGATTCCTTGTGTAATTTCATCCATCTCTTAGTTTTTTTTTTGAATCAGTTAATTCATTATTCAATCTAGTCTAGCAGCTCGTCTAGACCCCGCTTATTGCAATTCTGAATTGCATTGATTCTATCGTTGATATATTTGCAATTCAATCAGAATCAATATATCCAAAAGTTTTTCTCTACCCCACCTACCCCTTCCTTTTTTAGAGTATTCTAAAGCATACTATAACGCTTGATATTCATTCTTTTTTTTTTTCTAAATAGTAATCCTTAAATTATTAACAAATAAAAAAAAAACAAAATATCTCAAAAAATGTATATAATGAAAAATGTATATAATGATCGAATGAAAATGCCAATTTCTTGGCATTTTCTCTTTATTTTTCATATATATATTCTTGATTTTCTTTTTCATATATATATATTATTATATATATTATTCTTTTCTATGTAGTAGATTATTCGTCCAAGCCATATCAAATTAAAAATATCTGAAACCAAATTCAATATAGAAATTGGAATAGATTCTATTAGAAAAATAGATTTGCGAATTAGAGAAATAAAAACAAAGTTCAATATATTCTATAACCCTATTTAAGAATATCATTTAGTTAAGCATATCAAGCTAAGTTTATCTTTATGAAATTCTAGTATTTTTTTCTAAGTAGAACTTCAAATTTCGAACTAGTTAATAACTAAGATGAATAATAAAGATCTGACATTTTACGGATTTCCTATATATATTTCTATTTGTTACACTATTTCTGTTATGTAAGCCCGCTTAGCTCAGAGGTTAGAGCATCGCATTTGTAATGCGAGGGTCATCGGTTCAAATCCGATAGTCGGCTTTTTTTCTATCGATGTTCCATGAACAAGAATCTCTCTTTTTTCTTCGAATTAAATGGAGAATCCAGGGTCTATTATGTCGTTCTACCTTAGAATTTTGCTAGATACAAAACATTAAAATAAATAATATATATAAAAAAAATCCAGATGTTGATGAAATTCCATTTTAAGTGGTACTTTAGTGGATTTTACTCTGTTTATCCTTTAGTTTAATTCAGTTTTAATTTCGATGTATTCTGTAATGTAAATACAATGAAATTTATTGTGTAAAATGAAATTTCAATAAAATGAAAAAGGAGTCTTCATGTCCCGTTATCGAGGACCTCGTTTAAAAAAAATACGCCGTCTGGGAGCTTTACCAGGACTCACTAGAAAAACGCCTAAATCCGGAAGTAATCTGAAAAAGAAATTCCATTCTGGAAAAAAGGAGCAATATCGTATTCGTCTTCAAGAAAAACAGAAATTGCGTTTTCATTATGGTCTGACAGAACGACAATTACTTAGATATGTACATATCGCTGGAAAAGCAAAAAGGTCAACAGGTCAAGTTTTACTACAATTACTTGAAATGCGTTTGGATAATATCCTTTTTCGATTGGGTATGGCTTCAACCATTCCTGGGGCCCGGCAATTAGTTAACCATAGACATATTTTAGTTAATGGTCGTATAGTTGATATACCAAGTTTTCGTTGCAAACCCGAAGATATTATTACTACGAAAGATAACCAAAGATCAAAACGTCTGGTTCAAAATTCTATAGGTTCATCCGATCCGGGCAAATTGCCAAAGCATTTGACGGTTGACACATTGGAATATAAAGGACTAGTAAAAAAAATCCTAGATAGGAGGTGGGTCGGTCTCAAAATAAATGAGTTGTTAGTTGTAGAATATTACTCTCGTCAGACTTGAACTTAACGAAAAAAGGAAAGGTTCATAGAATTTTTTTCCCTTCCCCTTTCCCCGAACTAAATCGACCTAAGGCTCTTAATTCGTATTTTCCCATTCACCTAGCAGAAATAGATTAACCTAGGATCCTTTTTTCTTTTTTGTTATTTCCTCTATGTGTATTTTACATACCACAGTAATTTGCTATAGAGAATTTCTATGAAATAAAAGTATTATTGCTGGAATAAATTGTTATTTGATTTGATACATTGTGATCGGTAACGTTGATGAATTAAGAGAAACGGAAAGAGAGGGATTCGAACCCTCGGTAAACAAAAGTCTACATAGCAGTTCCAATGCTACGCCTTGAACCGCTCGGCCATCTCTCCTACATAATCTTATTATGGAAAATAAACTGAGTGAATAGCGAGTTTTCGTATTCCTACAGTACAGGCACAGCCACAACCGCTCGGGGATTCCAAGGTCTATTGGAATGGAAAAATTCCTTTTCATCTAAGTGGAAGGATCCAGGATTTTTTTTTACTAGGAATTTCGATCCCTGGAAAAGGTTTTCTTTCTAAATAAAAAAAAGGTATGAGACAATTAATGACTTTGAAAACGCGAAATAGCTGATGAGAAAAGTTGTTGTTGAGAAATAGGAAAGTGGAATAAAATCCAATCTTAGTCAAATATTTCAAATCTCTCCTTGTCCAAACAGAAGGAAAAGGAGACAATTTGAGCTGAGCGGAAAATCCATACCTCTCTTATCCATTTAGAGCATATAGATGGATTTTTAAGAATCGAATGTTTTGTTTTTATGTTATTTTGTGATAGAATGAAAAGAATTCTATATAGAATGAGTTGGGAATTATGCCTAGATCCCGGATAAATGGAAATTTCATTGATAAGACCTCCTCAATTGTAGCCAATATTTTATTGCAAATAATTCCGACAACCTCGGGGGAAAAAAGGGCATTTACTTATTATAGAGATGGTGCGATTTGACTCTTTTTTTTTTTGTTTTAGCCCTACCCACATCTCGGTCTTACGAGAAAGAGGGTATTCGCATAGAGAGAACAAAATGAGTAAAGGAAACCCGCGCTTGGGGAAGGTGAAGTGAACTAACAATTCCTTCTGTCGTGTATCCTCGATTGATGTGGCCTCATATGCTTCAATTGTAGATTTGAGTATTGAGCGAAAGGTTACACCTACAGGATAGGCTCTGTATTACAGGCCAATCCTACTCTACTAGTACCAATAGGCAGCATAGGGGAGAAAAGCACTACACCTCGAAATAGGAATCAACAAGAGAAAAACTTTGTTAGAAATTAGCCCTTTCCTGATCGGTATCAGGGTTGGGAAGAATGGTTGGGATAACAAACAACCATCAGGTTTGTACTTTGGATACCCTTATAACCATCAAAGGTCGTTGAAGTGGCTAATTCCTCTAAATAGGAGGCGTTGAGAACAAAGAAATTCTTGGAGCTATCATTTTCCTCTAGCATTAATCGAATTTTTTGGTGTTAAGAAAAACCTCTTGGGGGAAGGTTGGCTAGAGATTTCTTGGAAAAATACCAGCCCCTTTCGGTCTATAATGAGATGGGACTAATTCTATTTTCATTCTATAGATTTTTCGCTAAGTACTATGTACAGAAGGGAGGAGCCGTATGAGATGAAAACCTCATGTACGGTTTTGGAACGGAGATTTTTTGAATAGAATGAACGACCGTAACGGATGTTGGCTCAATCCGAAGGAAATTATGCGGAAGCTTTGCAGAATTATTATGAAGCTACGCGACTAGAAATTGATCCCTATGATCGAAGTTATATACTATATAACATAGGCCTTATACACACAAGCAACGGAGAGCATACAAAGGCTTTGGAATATTATTTCCGGGCGCTGGAACGAAACCCCCTCTTACCGCAAGCTTTTAATAATATGGCCGTGATCTGTCATTACGTGCGACTATCTCCACTATAGAAAGAATAAAAAAAAGGGCTTTCTACATAGGGATCGTCAAAACAACGATTTTACCCTATCAGCTGTAGGAAGGAAATACACTTCACGAGAATCAAAATAGGAAGAAGGTAGAGCCTAGCCTATACTACTACTCTATGGATAAAGTCTCAAATTGATAGAGAAAGCACCGTAAAGATCAATTAGTGAGTGACTGGGTCGATACAACTAAAAAAAACTGCTTAATTATACCATGATATGGGGCAAAATTTAGGAATCTGCTTATGTAATAGAGCCGATCCACTAAGGAATTAAGCAGCGGTGTAGTATCAGATCCCAAAGATAGTAAGTTTTTTTTCTTTCTTATGGGAAAAAGTCTTTTTCAAGGATTCTATAGAAATTTCATATATGAGACGAAACTGAGATAGTTACCTTTCAGAAAATTCGAACGAACGAAGGATATAGGTATATCTATGCTTCATTCTTCTGAAGGTGGGAGAAAAGATCAAACTAATTATTGATCAAAATTAGGGTTTGAAACTTAGGTAATTAACTTCTTCCGCTTAACCCAAGAAGAAATTGGATCGATTTTTGATAAATCAAATTCTGAGCCGTATGAGGTAGGAAACTCTCAAGTACGGTTCTAGGGGAAGGAACTGCCTATTCCGACCGAGGAGAACAGGCCATTCTACAGGGTGATTCAGAAATTGCGGAAGCTTGGTTTGATCAAGCTGCTGAGTATTGGAAACAAGCTATAGCGCTTACTCCGGGAAATTATATTGAAGCACAGAACTGGTTGAAGATTACGAAGCGCTTTGAATTTGAATAAGACCACTCTCCATTTTCATAAAATAGGTGGTTTGGTTGTTGATCCATTAATAAAATAATTTAGGTAGGAAGATCGAATCAAGAATTTCATTATATCCCTTTCTTCTACCTTCGATTTTATATTATATTTCCTAAGGATAAACAATTAGGGATAGGCCTTAGAACAGAAGTAATAAAGCAAATAAAGGGGGCAATATAAATATTCCGCCTAATATATCAGGACGGTCTTATTAATAATTCTAATGAGTTATCTTGGAATTTAGAATAGAATCGAATAAAAAAATCTATAATTATGCTCACTCAAGGAGCTTCTTAAATTAAAACGTAAAAAATAGATTTTTTTGTTACGTCGGAAAATAATTTCCCAGGATAACCAATGTCCGTTAGGCACCTAATCCTTATGTCATAATAGATCCGAACACTTGCCTCGGATTGACTTCAATATATAATTGCTCCAGTGAATAACTAAAAAAAATAGTAGGACGGTAGATAGTAAAGAAAAGGACTAATCATAATATCTATCTTTCAAAGATTCACTAAAAAGACAGTTGGCGGGTCTCTTTGTATGTCTTGTCCGGAAAGAGGAGGACTTAATGATTATTCGTTCGCCGGAACCAGAAGTTAAAATTGTTGTGGATAGGGATCCTGTAAAAACATCTTTTGAGGAATGGGCCAGACCCGGACATTTCTCAAGAACAATAGCTAAGGGCCCCGATACTACCACTTGGATCTGGAACCTACATGCTGATGCTCACGATTTCGATAGTCATACCGGTGATTTGGAAGAGATCTCGCGAAAAGTCTTTAGTGCTCATTTCGGTCAACTCTCCATTATCTTTCTTTGGTTGAGTGGCATGTACTTCCACGGTGCCCGTTTTTCCAATTATGAAGCATGGCTAAGCGATCCTACTCACATTGGACCCAGTGCTCAGGTAGTTTGGCCAATAGTAGGGCAAGAAATTTTGAATGGTGATGTAGGCGGGGGTTTCCGAGGAATCCAAATAACCTCTGGGTTTTTTCAGATTTGGCGAGCATCTGGAATAACTAGTGAATTACAACTCTATTGTACCGCAATCGGTGCATTGATTTTTGCATCGTTAATGCTTTTTGCTGGTTGGTTCCATTATCACAAAGCCGCTCCCAAATTGGCCTGGTTCCAAGATGTAGAATCCATGTTGAATCACCACTTAGCGGGGTTATTAGGACTTGGGTCTCTTTCTTGGGCTGGACACCAAATCCATGTATCTTTACCGATTAACCAATTTCTCGACGCTGGGGTTGATCCTAAAGAGATACCACTTCCTCATGAATTTATCTTGAATCGTGACCTTTTAGCTCAACTTTATCCTAGTTTTGCCGAAGGAGCAACCCCTTTTTTCACCTTGAATTGGTCCAAATACGCAGAATTTCTTAGTTTTCGCGGAGGACTAGATCCAATAACCGGTGGTCTATGGTTGAGCGATATTGCGCACCATCATTTAGCTATTGCTATTCTTTTCCTGATCGCTGGTCATATGTATAGGACCAACTGGGGTATTGGTCATGGACTTAAAGATATTTTGGAGGCTCATAAGGGACCATTTACAGGACAAGGCCATAAGGGTCTCTATGAAATTCTAACAACGTCATGGCATGCTCAATTATCTCTTAACCTAGCTATGCTAGGCTCTACAACTATTGTTGTAGCTCATCATATGTACTCTATGCCTCCCTATCCATACCTAGCTACTGACTATGGTACACAACTTTCCTTGTTCACACACCACATGTGGATTGGTGGATTTCTAATAGTTGGTGCTGCTGCACATGCAGCCATTTTTATGGTAAGAGACTATGATCCAACTATTCGATACAACGATCTATTAGATCGAGTTCTTAGACACCGGGATGCAATC